CCGGAGCGAATGGATATCTTGATCCGTTAGAAATTGGACAGGTAAAGAAATTTCTTGTTCAGTTACGTACTTACTTAAAAAAGAATAAACCTCAATTCCAAGAAATTATATCTTCTACCAAGACATTCACCGAGCAAGCAGAAGCCGTTTTGAAGGAAGCTATTCAGGAACAGATCAAACAATTTCTACTTCAGGAACAACCATAAATTTATCATACTTATTCTTAGCATGAGAGTAATCATTGAGAAAAATTTCTGATTTGAATCATTCAAAAAGGGTTTCTTAGTATAGACATTTAACAAAATATATGGAAAAAAATTGCGTCCAATAGGATTTGAACCTATACCAAAGGTTTAGAAGACCTCTGTCCTATCCATTAGACAATGGACGCTTTTCATTTCTATTTTCTTCTTTCGTATTCTTACTTTACTCTTGCTCAAATAAAAAACGATTATACAGAAAATATATCTTTTCGGGAAAAAAGGATGCATATCCAAATTGATGACGCATGTATAATAAAGAATATGGAGCGGGTAGCGGGAATCGAACCCGCATCGTTAGCTTGGAAGGCTAGGGGTTATAGTCGACGTTGGTTGATCATTTTTAACGTCTCTAATTCAAAACCGAACATGAAATTTTGGTTTCATTCGGCTCCTTTATGGAAGGTCCATGTATTTCCAGAGAAAAAATGAGATCCATAATATCTATGTCAGCTTTTCTGTATGAATGCATCTAAAGCTACCCGCTTTCTAGATGATCCCTCTAGAGGAGAGAGATTATACCAAATCTATCTAGTCTAGTTACTTCGTTCCCTATTTTCACCCCTAGGATCCTCAGGAAAAGAATTTGGTTTCCACCGAGCTGAAACAATATGCTGATGGTTCTAGTAAACCAAAACTATCATTTTTTAGCTATTTGGCTTCAATTTCCTTTTACAACACAAAAATGGAAGATCCAGTTACGATTGGAAATATACTTTTGTATCTTCATCCATAGATCCTTTACCTATACTTATTCAATTGGAATAGTTAATCCAATTCCAAAAAATTATGCTTCGCGACTCCATATCTATAATCCAACTTTTTGATGCAATTTCTAATTGGACTTTGGATACATACAAATCGTGAGAACGTATATTTTTCCTCAAATATGCTATTGAGAAGAAAAGGATTAAACCTTTTTAAGAAATAAAGTTTTTGATCGGAGTTTGAAAAAAACCGATGGACCCCTTAACTATTTAAGTTGTTAATAGAACGAATCACACTTTTACCACTAAACTATACCCGCTACATATTCATTATTGTATATGAATGGACCATTTGTCGAACAAAAAAAGGGGTGAGACAAAATCAAGATAGCAGTGGAATCATGAAAATTCTAGCGTTGACACGTATTTAGTCTCGCCGGGGACTTAAAATAAAAATAAAAAAAAGCTAAGTGAAGAGTGTAAAGCTTATTTAAATAACATAATTTTATTTAAATAGCATAACAAAAAAAGTTAAGCTTTTCATTTGCTGGGAAGTCATTACTAAACTAATAGTTCCCGCCTGAAAGGGTGATTGAAGCTAGACTATAAAAATTTTAAATTCTGTATACACGGACCCCCTTTTTCACCTTCTTTTCAACTGCCGGTGCCAGATCTTATGAATTCGGGTCAATTGAATCTCAACTGTTCAAATAAAGTTTGTCTCTTGAAGAAGTAAATGAGTTATATTGAGTTCTATTCTATTAGAATAGAAATATTTTGAATATTTCAAATTGTTAAATGTAATTTAATATTGTTTAATGTATTTATATATATAATATATGTTATCATATGTCTTTTTTTATTCCTTACTTGACAACAGTAAGAAATTAAGTAATAAACTGAGAAAAAGAAAAAAAGAATAATCAATGGAATAAAAGAAGAAATGTCCCGGCCAGTACTTAAGCAGATCAGGCCGGGAGAATAAACCTTTCGTATAAAATCAAAGAACTAAGATATTCTTTCTATTGAGGAGATCCATTTTGAGTCATTATCTATATTGAATTCCTGATCAATTGCTTTTTTCTATCTTTTTCTTATTTTTATTATACATATTTTTACATATTCTATTATACATAATATATTTATACTATAATAAATATATACCTCTTAGTATAAATATATACCTTTACTTTTATTTTATTTAAATTATTTTATCTAAATATTAAATACTTTGTTTAAGTTTAAATTTTAATAGCTATTTAAAAAATTTCTATTATTTATTAGAATATTTTAGAATATTTCGAATTTCTATTTTAATAATATAATAAATTTTTTTTTATTAAAATAGAATAATATAATAAAATAAATAATAATAAAATAAATAATAATAATAAAGTTAAATAAGATTAAATAAATAAAAATCAAATGAAAAAAGAAAAAAAGGAGAAGAAGGTGGATTTTTATCAATCTTTATTTCACGTGTTACATCACATAACAAATTTAAAATTTGGAATTAGGAGAGATGGCTGAGTGGACTAAAGCGGCGGATTGCTAATCCGTTGTACGAATTATTTGTACCGAGGGTTCGAATCCCTCTCTTTCCGCTTTCTCTGATCACTTGGTATTTTCGAATTCGAAAAGATTCTCATCCCTTGATTTTATCATAGTTAAATGTATGAAACAAATAAGATTATTAAGAATTAATTTAGAAAAAAGCAAAAAAAACTAGAAATTTTTTATTCCTCACGTCCAGGATTGCGTCCTGGATCATTAGATAAGAATCCAAAGATAAAAAGGGAAACAAAGAATATCACTACTGTGTAAACAAAGAGTTTGAGAGTAAGCATTACACAATCTCCAAGATCATTTTTTTTGAAAAAGGGGAATAGATTGCCTATTTTTTACCACATATACCATTTTTTTTGTTTTGACACCCCAAAAAATGAAAAATAAAACAAATTTATTTGTAATAAGATTTTGATTCATTCGTTACCCGAAATTTCTTGTCATATCAATAATTAGGTATTGTGGAGTACCTAATAGTCCATACTCACCGGAAGGTCAGAACGGGGAAAAGGCTGATCCAAATTCATCGCTGCGGTTATTCATTCAATATACAAGAATTTCGATTTTTGAATCGAGGGTTCGTAATGTAAGACTTATCTGATCTTATCAATTTTTAGAATTTTTTTTATCGAATACATCATCAATTTAGCAGAGTATTAAAGATTTCATCGAAAACTTACAGCGGCTTGCCAAACAAAGGCTAAGAGAAAAAAGAGTACAGGTATGACAGGCATAACATCTACGATTGGATTGAAAATGGCATAAGCTTCGGGCAATTTGGCGAAGAAAAAACTACTCGAATAAAGGACAGGATTAAGACAGATACCGATTAAACTAAAGATATTAAGCATAACAAGCATTTCGTTCTTGTGGATTAGATAATTTTGAGTTATTTTTATAAGGGAAAAATGAAAAAGGCGGATCAAGAAATCCTTCTTTTTCTTCGGTTCGGACTTTTCCAAATAAAAAATCCCCCCCCATTATCATTCTAAAATGAGAATATAAGGAATTCAACTTTCATACAATATCTTAATTGAATTCTATGTAATGATCAATGAATTTTTTTGATTCTATATCTACATGTCTTGAATCCTAGCAACAAAATATCCCATATGTTTTTGTGTATTTGGGTTGGGATTGACGAATAACCAATACCAATATTAGTGTTGATTAATATCGAATAGAAATCAAAATGGGGCGTGGCCAAGCGGTAAGGCAGCGGGTTTTGGTCCCGTTATTCGGAGGTTCGAATCCTTCCGTCCCAGATCGTTTTTCATGAAACGAAAGATGGGATCACACTGCATTCCACATGAAACAATAATTTGTTAAAGGGAAAAATCTTTTCTTATTAATTTTCAGAATGGTTCTAAGAATCATATCTGAGAATTCATTTGGTTTCTCACAAACGGAATCAAGTGTCAAATGCGGGTAAAATTGAATATCTTTATTTTCATTCAATTCATATGATATAATATGGGGTTAAATTAAATAAATTCGATCCTTGCTGACCCTTATCCGGATAAATACTTATTTATCCGTAGATAGAAATATTATATACCGGTTGAACCAATGACTATTCATGATTTTATATTGAATCAATTCCATACCGCTTTGAAATTTCAATTAGAGGAATGTTATGGTAAAACTTCGTTTGAAACGATGTGGTAGAAAGCAACGTGCGACTTGAAGGACATGGTCGGCTGTGGATTTTTACATCCGCCATCTTCTATAGTAATGAAGATGCTCTTGGCTCGACATAGTTTGTTCTGTTCTGCCCGGAACCTAATTTGTGTTGGGTTATAAGTAAATAGTACATGATGAAGCTCGAGAAGAAAGGATTGATTCATTTTTCAAGGGAAAGAATCTAGGGTTAGTGAAAATCAATAAGTTAGACCAACTCTGTAAGTATATCCTCACTGTATATAAATTCTAAATCGAAAGGTTCAAATTCAGAACAAGTTTGAAAAGTCAAATTTTCCGAAATTGGTAAAACTATTTCGATGAAAAGTGTATCACAAGGGAATCAATCATTCGTATTCTATTTATATAGAAAGAAATAACAAAAAAAGGTATGTTGCTGCCATTTTGAAAGGAATAAGGATCCCCGAGGTAATGTCTAAACCCAATGATTTCACAAAGCAAGGATAAAGGATTCCGAAACAAGGAAACACTATTTTCAATTGTCTCAACAATTGGATCAGACTGAGGAATAAAAATAGATTCGAAATGAGACAAACAAAAGAGTTTAGAGACGGCTCAATAAATGTCTAAGGATTTTCTTGTCAGAATTACCCAACTTGAGTTATGAGTATGAATGAGATTTATTCCTTTTTCTGTAAGGAAGAAGAAAAAAGTACTCAATTCAAATTATAGTAAAATTCATGATTTTATGGATCCACTTGCTATTATATACAGAAATTGGAATCATTTTTCTCGAGCCGTATGAGGGAAAAACCTCCTATACGTTTCTAAGGGGGGCATTGTTTATTTACATCTATCCCAATGAGCCATCTATCGAATCGTTGCAATTGATGTTCGATTCCGAAGAGAAGGAAGAGATCTTCGAAAAGTAGGTTTTTACGATCCGATAAAGAATCAAACTTATTTAAATGTTCCTGCTATTCTATATTTCCTTGAAAAAGGTGCTCAACCTACAGGAACTGTTTATGATATTTTAAAGAAGGCAGAATTCTTTAAAGAAAGAACTTTGAGTTAATTAAAGGAAAAAACAAAATTATTAAATAAATAAAATAAAGTAGGGAAGGGTAACTAGTATCTATCCTTGTGTAATTATTTCTATTTACACACCATTTTCCTTTTTCTTGCTTTATTCATATTTTGGTGGGGGAATTTAATTTAACAACAAACAAGGGGTTAAGCTTGCTTATCATACTTTTATTGATTGAATAAACTGGGGATTTTTTATTTATCTTTTCCTTAATTTTTTCCATTCCAATTTCTTATTTATGTTGTGCCAATCCAACACAAGTCTTTATTTTATTTACTTGATTTACTTTCTCAACATTGCTTTTATATTGACAATGGTGTATCGAACAAATATAATTCGATCGTAGATAAATAGGGCTGTTTATCCCCACCCCATATTGATTTTTTTGTTTCCTTCACTCAAATGATGGGTTTGCCTTGCTGCATTTACTCTCATACAAGATGTATTTTCTTAGGGAAAATAAAAAAATAATTTGATAAAAAATGGGTGGTCTGTCATAATTTTTACATTTCGATTAGGAATATTTTTAATCCGATCTGCTAATTTTGGTATTTTGTGTTTCTAATTGATCAGAAAATCTTTCTTTTCGATGTGTTGCTAGTTCAATGTTTTGATAGGGTCGTGCAGTGCAATTCAATTGATTTTTATATTTCGATCATATCTACATATCCTATTTATCCGGGTTGCTAACTCAACGGTAGAGTACTCGGCTTTTAAGTGCGACTATGATCTTTTACATATTTGGATGAAGCAACGAATTCGTCCAGACTATTGGTATAGTCTATAAGACCACGACTGATCCTCAAGGGTAATGAATGGAAAAAACAGCATGTCGTAATAAAATCAATTTATTATTTTATTAGATTTTCAATTTTATTAATTTATTTAATTTGAAATGAAAGTCAAAGTTAAAGTAGAACTTTGAGTTTATCCTTACCGGATCATTACAGTTCCAAAGGATTGTTTTGATTTTTGGAAGGGGACAAAAGAAATTCACATTTACAGTTGGGTCTAGTGAATAAATGGATAGAGCTCTATGGCTCCAATTCTGGTAAAATAAAAAGCAACGAGCTTATGTTCTTAATTGGAATGATTACCCGATCTAATTAGACGTTAAAAATGAATTAGTGCCTAATGCGGGAAAGAGTGGATTCTCCTGTGAGTGAACCATTGATTTTTTCTTTTTTTTTTCAGAATCCTAATTATTCTTTATTATGGATTGTAGACGGATGTGTAGAAGAAGCAGTATATTGATAAAGAGAATTTATTCCAAAGTCAAAAGAGCGATTGGGTTGCAAAAATAAAGGATTTTTTCTCCTGTTGTAATTATAACGAACATAAACCAATTGGATAGAAAAGGAAGGTAAAAAGATCTGTTGATTGGACTCCCTCTTTCTTTTCCGGGGTATATATTTTTTTCTTACTATACTATATACATAATACAATACATAATACCCTGTTCTGACCATATTGCACTATGTATGTATCATTTGATAAACCAAGAAAAACCTCCTGCCTCTGGCTCAAGTAGAAATGTAAATGGAAGAATTACAAGGATATTTAGAAAAAGATAGATCTCGGCAACAACACTTCCTATATCCGTTTCTTTTTCAGGAGTATATTTATACGTTTGCTCATGATCATGGTTTAAACGATTCGATTTTTTACGAACCCGTGGAAATTATTGGTTATGACAATAAATCTAGTTCAGTACTTGTGAAACGTTTAATTATTCGAATGTATCAACAGAATTATTTAATTAATTCGGTTAATTATTCTAACCAAAATCGATTCGTTGGGCACAACAATTATTTTTATTCTCATTTTTTTTCTCAGATGATATCAGAAGGTTTTGCGGTCATTGTGGAAATTCCATTCTCGCTGCGATTAGTATCTTTTACCGAAGAAAAAGAAATACCAAAATGTCATAATTTACGATCTATTCATTCAATATTTCCCTTTTTAGAGGACAAATTATTACATTTAAATTATGTGTCAGATATACTAATACCCTATCCTATCCATTTGGAAATCTTGGTTCAAATCCTTCAATGTCGGATCGAAGATGTTCCATCTTTGCATTTATTGCGATTCTTTCTTCACGAATATCATAATTGGAATAGTCTCATTACTCCGAAGAAATCAATTTATGTTTTTTCAAAAGAAAATAAAAGACTATTTCAGTTCCTATATAATTCTTATGTATCTGAATGCGAATTTTTATTCGTTTTTCTTCGTA